AATCGGATAAACCCTCTATCTATATTTTTTCTCTTTCTTCGATGGAAATGGAAGGTAAAGTGAATTCCATTGTATAGCCGTATGCAATGCGCAAAAGATGCCTGTACGGTTGCTCAATTCTATCTTTCTTTTTTTATTATTCTTTATCTCTTCTCCTCACCTCATCATGCGAGATAGAGGAACCATTTGTTATATTATCAGGGTAATGATACATCAACCTGCGAGTTCTTTTTATGAGGCACAAACGGGAGAATTTATCCTGGAAGCAGAAGAACTGCTGAAACTGCGCGAAACCATCACAAGAGTTTATGTACAAAGAACGGGCAAACCCCTATGGGTTGTATCCGAAGATATGGAAAGGGATGTTTTTATGTCAGCAACAGAAGCCCAAGCTCATGGAATTGTTGATCTTGTAGCGATTGAATAAAAAAAAATAGCAGTAAGTTTAAGCAAATCGCCACTTTGCGATTTTCTCTTCTTACTTATTACCGGGTTTAATAATATTCTATTCATCTATTAAATAGAGAAGTAATTCATAATCATCCGGTTAGGATCGATCTAAACCAGCCCATTTATTATGTATACGATTCAACATGCCAACTATTAAACAACTTATTAGAAACACAAGACAGCCAATCAGAAATGTCACGAAATCCCCCGCTCTTGGGGGATGTCCTCAGCGTCGAGGAACATGTACTAGGGTGTATGTGCGACTCGTTCAGATCACCATTGGTAGAAAAAAAAGGGAAAGAAATTTTCCAGTATCAATGATCAGTACTAGTGAATAGTATAAAATGGAAGGAAGAAGGTCGTTCACTATCTATATATCGAAAACTAAAAAAAAAGATCTATTCAATTCTTCTATTGTATATGAAATTTATGGTTTCCGATGAGAAAAAATTCCTCATTGGTAACAAATAGTTATTCATTAAGCGGGGAAATCCTATTTTCAAAGCCGAAATCTTATGCCTATACTCTTGCAAAAACGGACTAAGAGGGTCAGCTACCCCATCCAATTTTCATAATTAAATACCGTTACTGTATAGGTAGATCTCGTTGTGAAAGACCTATTACTAGATAATTCATAGGTAGAGCCGAAGAATGTAAACTGTACAACTTGCTAATAGCATTGATTAAATGAAGTAAGGGACTCCGGTATATATAGAGGACCTCACCGTTTAAGACATAACCATAGAAACGATGGAATCCACTATTTCGTTATTCATTTCTATTTATTACTTTTTTCTGTTTTTTGATACCTAGTATCAATACTCGTTTCGAGGTGAAATGACTATAAAAAAAGAAAAGACAAATCGTGGTCGGGAAGGTTATAGTAGCAAAAGCCATTGGAATTTTGATTTTATACATTGGAAGAATCCGTTTTGTTATTAATAAACTAGGAAAAGGGAAAAGAATAACTGAAAGAAAGGAAATCAATTAGTTATTCATGAAAGTTTCATTTATTCAATGACTAGAATTAGACGAGGATATATAGCTCGGAGACGTAGAACAAAAATTCGTTTATTTGCATCAAGCTTTCGGGGGGCTCGTTCAAGACTTACTCGAACAATTATTCAACAGAAAATAAGATCTTTGGTTTCGTCTCATCGAGATAGAGATAGGAAAAAGATAGATTTTCGTCGTTTGTGGATCACTCGGATAAATGCAGTAATTCGCGGGAATAGAGTATCCTATAGTTATAGTAGATTAATACACAATCTGTACAAGAGACAGTTGCTTCTTAATCGTAAAATACTTGCACAAATAGCTATATTAAATAGGAATTGTCTTTATATGATTTCTAATGAGATCAGATCATAAAATAAAAAAGGAAATTGTAAGGAATTTGTCAGAATATTTTAAATGGAGTTCGCTGGAGAATGAACTCCGGGAAGGTAGAGTAGAAATTAGTATGATAAAGAGAATATGATAAAGTCGTTCAAAATTAAATGAGCGAATATGTCCAATATCCAATAAAAAAAGATTTCTTCTTCTTCCCCAATTTTTTTCTTACGATTTTTCGAACAAAATATCAATCTGTGTTTGAGTTCGGATTTTTATTTGGGTTCAATTGAGGAGTAAAGTAAGTCTACTTTTTTTTATTTATTTATGGTTCTAAGACCAGTAGCTCCGGCGGTCGACTCGCTTCTTTCAAATTGTTTCTCATTATTAAGAAAAGGTAACAAAGATAAAATACGAGCTTGTTTTATAGCAATAGTAATTAATCGTTGTTGTTTTAAGGTTAATCTATTTACTCGTCTAGATAATATTTTTCCTTGTTCACTAATAAATCGACTAATTAAACTCATGTTTCTATAATCAATTCGATCCCCCGATTGGATCGGGGGCAAACGCCTACGAAAAGATCGCTTGGATTTAAGAAAGAGTCGCTTGGATTTTTCCATGGTTTGTTTATTCCTTATCCTCAAAATCCTATTTCAATTTGATCCAAAAAGATTTCAAATTCAAAATATAGGATTTGATTTGGCTTTTTTTTTTAGTTAGTTATATTATGTTAACTAAAATGAAAATATATAGAATAATATGCTATATATAGAATATGTCCTTTTCGTTTTACTTGTAAGAGTGACACACAGGCACTTGATTCGAGTTATTTCTTTATCTCCCCGTGAATCGTATGTTTGTAACAATAGGGACAGAATTTTCTCAATTCCAATCGACTAGGCGTATTGTGTCGATTCTTTTGAGTAATATATCTGGAAACACCCCTTGATTCCTTATTAAGACCGGTTCTAACACAGTTGGTACATTCTAAAATAACCGTTACTCGGACATCTTTACCCTTGGCCATGAACCTCCTTTGCGTTTTTGATTCAACCAATTCTTCTACTTTCTGCGAAAAAAGAAATAAAAAAATAAGAAGTAAAACAACAAACTAATATTTAGGTATATTTTGAATCGAATTCGATTCAATGTACAGTATTTTATTAAAAGATCTTGTATGATCTTCTTGCCCTAGACACATTTCTGTTCTCACAATATTATTTCTAAATGGAATTGGAGAAAACCCGAATTTCGCCGAGGTTGAATCTACTTTTTTATTTCTCTTTCCTCCTTTCTTGATTATACTTCTACTTAATATATTGTATCGAATTCGATTTTTTCTAAAAAAAAAAGAGGGGGAGGGATTAGTCACAAATCTTTTGATTCTACCTCTAATCTTCTTCACCCCTTCCCATGTCAATAACTAGAATGAAAAAAAAGGGAATGTCAACGCATCCGGAAATAAACGATTGATCTCTATCAAAAGACCTGCTAAAGCCCCAAACCATAGAGTACTTAGTACCGGTGCCACGGAAAGATATGTTTTTAGATCTCGCATTTTAAATCCTCCTTCTTTATTCTTTTTATTTATTGTATTATTTATTGTAATGCCTAATGTTAATACATATATGATCCGATATAATATATATGTAAGTAGTTAAGGACCGCTTGTATTTGTACACGGAATTCCTAATTCCAATTGAAATCTACAATGATCCGGTAGATAAGATTTTTCTTTTCTTAAAACCGAAAAAGACGTCCCTTCCGACTGAGCATTCCCAAAAAATATTCCCTTTTTTAGTTATTTTTTACGATGGGTTTCATATTCATGTGTATATAAGCCTTCTACTATTATTATATGTTACATGAGAATAAAAAAAAGAAATGGCAAGATAACTTGGATATATCAATGGAGAAAATAAGGATTTTGAAAACAAGACAGGGATTCTATAAAATGATACTGTAGACCAATTGAAAGGGATGTAGCGCAGCTTGGTAGCGCGTTTGTTTTGGGTACAAAATGTCACGGGTTCAAATCCTGTCATCCCTACCTATTACTTCTCGTCTGAGCAGTAACGAGGGATTTATTGAAATCGATTCAAATCAGGCATACATAATCTTTTTTTATTATATCATATTCTATATGATAGTCTTATGCATACAAGATGTATTCGGGTTATAAAAAAAATCCTCTTCTTTTTTTTTTAGTTTTAGCTAGTGTGATAATGATAAGAAGATAAGAAAGCGCTCTTAGTTCAGTTCGGTAGAACGTGGGTCTCCAAAACCCGATGTCGTAGGTTCAAATCCTACAGAGCGTGATTCCATTCTTGGTTAGGTTAGTCCCAAAATTACAATTAAATAATTGACCAGTAATCTTAATTTGACCTCCTTTGGATTAAAGAAAAGAGGAGGTCAATTAAAAAAAAAGATGTTAATTAATTTAATCAAAGATCCAACTGATCACCACGTCTGTATTGTAAATATGCAGTTACAAATAATCCAGCTAAAGTAATAGGAATTAGACCTAAGACAATTCCAAATAGAAAAACTTCAATCATTTCAATTTTTTTGAAAGGGAAAAAGGAGAGGTAATATCTATCCCTACATATTAATCCGCATTGCCCATGAATCTCAATGACCACTAATTGGAAATTGACTCTCTAAGGAAATATAGAGTCTATCAATACCACAGAAAGATTTCTTTTTATGCGTTGTGTTCATTCAATTAATTTCAAATAAGTCGTATCTTGGTCAGACCAATAAAGAGAGCTGAGGTTATAGTTAAAGCTGCTAGTAGAAAACCGAAATAACTAGTTATAGTAAGCATGAAGATGAAGGAGCTAAATGAAATGTGTTCTTTTTATACATATGTTTAGAAAGCACTTCCCTAAGTTTCAATATACGAAGATAAGCAAAAATACCAATTCAAATGAAAGAATAAGTTCAATTGATAGTTGTTAATTCATCAATCATTATAGACGGGATTAACAAAAACATAGAGTAAGGGAGGTAGAAAAAGAGATCAATTAATCATTTGTAATGTCTACCTATCCCTTAATTTCGAATCAAGTGATTCATTAGATAATTCTTGAGTAGACTAATATTAAAATAATAAAATATTAAGAAATTCGAATCCATATAGAACAAAATTTGAAAATCATTTATCTTTTCTTTTGATCTTTTTTTTTAATCGTATCGAATCTATTTTTCGATTT